AATTCATGAATCATAATATGCATACAAGATATATCTATTCTATAGAGATATGTTGTATAATTTATATATATAGATTATATATTCCATTTCATTACTATTCCATACTAAATCAAGATTCCATTCATATATCTAAAATAATATCTAGATTAGATCTAAAAAATCTATTATTATGTAATAAATATATATATGCATTAGACTCAGCAATAGACTCAGAATGGATATGGTTGATTCCAGAACGAAAAATTGGATTTATTTAGATATTATTCTAGGGTATAGGTTGAACATACGGGTTGAGAAATAAAACTGGAATGAATTGTTTCAAGACTGAAATTGACTTCTCTATTTCTATTCTATTAAATATATATTCTAATAAATCAATAATTAATTTGATTGATATGATCTTCAAAATGAACAAATATGAAAGATATTTGATCGAATCATATGATAAAAAGGTGCAACTTGTCCGCCGAATCAAACAAATTCTTTAAGAAAATTTTTTGAGAACTTCTTGTCTTGATCCACGTCTTCCCAATTTCATATTGTTTGTTAATTTCCTTGCTTATTCTCTTGCTTATTCTTAAATAAGAAAATTGAAATTTTATTGAAAGAAGGATCCTGACTTCATATTACTTCTATTTATTTAGATTTATCTTGATTTTTTTCTTTTTTTGTGAATTAATGAAGAATAAATATAATATAGATTGAATAATGAATAAATATAGATATAGACACTCTATTTGAATTAAAAAAAAACTCTATTCTCTATAGTATCGAATCAAGAATTTCCTATTTCTAGATGTCGATTAGAATTAATTTTTTAGGAAAAAATCATGAATCAAAAAATTTTATGAAATTATATGAACGAGGGAAAGACCTTTCGAGTCTAATCAGACTCTTCCGTTATATTGACAATATAAAAAAACTTATCATATGATAATCATCGTATCGTATAATATGATGGCGGTTGGGCAAGTATGCCCCCATCGTCTAGTGGTTCAGGACATCTCTCTTTCAAGGAGGCGGCGGGGATTCGACTTCCCCTGGGGGTAGGGTACTACGAAAAGAAGTTGATCTAGGCTTCTAACTAAGCCAAGAATGGCTTGGCTTCTTCCTGGGTCGATGCCCGAGCGGTTAATGGGGACGGACTGTAAATTCGTTGGCAATATGTCTACGCTGGTTCAAATCCAGCTCGGCCCAAGAATTCCCTGATCCGCCATGAAATGATATAGACTTTTTCTTTGTTCTTCAAAAATGACGGATATTAACGAATAAAAAAAGTTCGGATATATCCTTACCACTTGAATTGCTCTGTTCCATTTTTTTGTTAGCAAAAATTCCTATTTTGCTAAGAACTCTAAATCTCAATTTACGATTTTCAAAATAGTATTATATCTTATATATAATAATAACCTATAATAAAAACCGAATAAAGAAAAAACTTTTTTTTAACGATAAAGATGGGTTTTCATTCCATTTGGACAGTACTGAACTAATAATATGTTATGTGTCGCTCTCGATAAAGTATCGATATATCAGTATATCCCTCGTGCCTCGGTGATCCTTATAAAACCGAGATTCGAATCAAAATTTAAATCGTTTAGTTTCAATGCAAGTATAAATATATATATGTATACTCGCTAGCTTGATCTCATGGGGATTGTAGTTCAATCGGTCAGAGCACCGCCCTGTCAAGGCGGAAGCTGCGGGTTCGAGCCCCGTCAGTCCCGACGGAATAAAATCAATCAAATAAAAGCGAATAACATGAAAAAAAGGATCCAAACTCTTTTTAGAGAGAATGAATTTTTTTTTAAGAGAAGTGCTGTCGAAGACAGACTATACATAGTGAACGTTGCTAGAAGATTCAATCTTTTTTATATCTTAGTAGTAGTATAATAATACTAGGACTTTTTTAGGATACTTGTTTGATTTGTTTTCCACGCAAATTAGATCATTAAAAAAAGTAGTTAACTCCTTCTTCTTTTTTATTTAGCTTCTATTGTTTGTTTGAGTTGGTTTGTTTGTAACCAACGGAAATGAAACGTAAAGAGTATTCAAATACTACTTCATCAGATGAATCAGATGAATCTACAAGGAATGGGGTCTAATTTATAGAAAAACAAGAAAGAAGGAGAAATAAAATAATATAAAATAATAAATAAGAAAAAAATAAAAAAGAATCCAAAAGAGAAAGGAAGTCGATTGAATTGAATCATGTGAATTGGATCATGAATCCGATTTTGAATTTGGTATGGCTAAAAAAAAGATCTTCCTGTGGTATACTATTCCATTTTAAACGATGAATTGATTTGATAGCTCAGATATTTTATTCATGATATTGATCTGATTCAATATCATCGAGGTTGAATTCAGCCCATTGAATTTTCGGGGTGAAAATTGGCTCATCTCTATGGGATTAAATCCCGAATTATTGCCTAATAAAAATGAAAAATAAAAAACACTGAGATTATGGAAGTCAATATTCTCGCATTTATTGCTACTGCACTCTTCATTCTAGTTCCTACTGCCTTTTTACTTATAATATATGTAAAAACCGTGAGTCAAAGTGATTAAGTTGAATGAAACTTGATTGTTTTTTTGAGGCACCTATTGAAGAAATCGAAGAAATCAAAAGGATTAATTGGAATTTTGCGTCGTAAGTGGAATGCGAATTAGCGGGATACTATTATATGATATCCGATAGTATGGTAGAAAGCATCTTTCTACCATACTAGCTAGCATACTCCCAATTATGCTTATTGTAATGGAAGAAGTTGTATATTATATACTTGATATCTTTATATTTTATGTATACATAAAATATATATACATCAAAAAAAAAGAAGGGCTTTTTAAAATAAAACAGTGTGTCTATAAAACAATCCATACAGCTTGATTCTTCACGTCAATCAATTAGTAGTGCCTTTAGAGTCCACTTCGCCCCCATACTACGAGGGACAGAGAAAAAGTAAAGACGACCATTAAAGCAGCCCAAGCAAGACTTACTATATCCATGTAAATTATGTCTCCTGTCTCTATGAAGGATATTCCACTAGTGTTCACTAATAATAGTGGGATCAATGGCGCATAGTCAAAAAAAGGGGAATTATGACCTAACGCCGTTGATGAAAGGCTCCAATAAATCCGCTTCCAACAAGTGATACTCTTTTTCTAGTGGAATCGTAAGGGGGTAAGCATAAAAAAATACGCAGTCACACGTTTGGAAATATCAGGGGGAATCCGCTGAATCTTAAGATAAGATGTGGAAAAGCTATTCTTTCTTTTCTTGTCTTTTATTTTATCTATTTTAGTTAGGTTAGGTATTAGGTAAAAAATTCGGGAAAAGCCCTAAAAATTAATTTCGATTCAGGAGTCGATAACGATCTACTCCATCCCTCTGTTTCCCGTTTCATCTAATCATTACTGTCTAATATTTATCTCCGGGATCAACCCGAGGATCACTTATTCATTCTTGATTTTGGTTTATTGAAAAGAAATTCAATTCATTCTTTCTTTTTGCATTTTTTCTAGGTGTAGTGCATCTTATCTATCAAAAAAAGTAAATTTTCCATCAGGCTATCGAATTGAATTCAAGAACCAGTAATGAAACACCCCATTACGTAGTGGAATGGAATCAGGAAATCCTTATATGAAATTTTTTTCATTCCACTACTCGAATCTTTCGGGGAATCTTACCCAGAATCCTAAAGGCAAGCATTTCTAGCACTTTCTGTTTAGAAAACGGAACTTCCAGATGTTTAGAATCAAGCAAGTATCCAAAGGCCTTTTCCTACGTTTGCTTCTGCTGGAGAAAAACTAATCGAGTTATATCAGCCAAATCAAATACAAGATTTTCTCCTTTTTGTTGATCAGGCGACACCCGGATTTGAACTGGGGAAAAAGGATTTGCAGTCCCCCGCCTTACCGCTCGGCCATGTCGCCAAACCAAAATAATACCTTACGAAATAGATGAGAATATTGAAATAGATGAGAATAGTCTCTCTTTCTTTGGATGGGATGTGGGATTACTTAATTTCTTTCTTTTTTATTTCACTTGGATTTTTCATTTTGAATCCCATTTTCTTTAATCCCTTGCCCCGAAATAAACCCATCGTTTTTTGTATTGGGTCCATTCCTTTGGTTCTATGTTTATATGGATAGTATCTCAAAACATAAATATCCAAAAACTTTTCCTTTTGATATTGAAAAAAAACTTAATGTGATTTTTCCGTCACCAAAGTCATAATTCGGGGCAAATTGGAACCATTAACTATGAAATGTAACTTGAAATTGATGAATGATTCTTGTATTTGAATTGAAAATTTGAGATTCCTAATTCCCTATTTTAGAATCCCTATTCTATTATATAATAATATATATAATAGAATATATCTAATAATAGATATAGAATCTAATAGTAATAATATACTAATACTAATAATATATAAATTGATATATTGATAGTTAACTAAACTAAACCCGTATTAATTCTTTTCAATAAACCAATTTCCATTCTGTTTGCAACTAAAAGTCGATGGAAACCCCAGAGCAGAAATGCTTATACAAATAGCTAATCGCCCATCTTCCCCCTATATGATATGATCCCGATAGCAAATTCTCAGTAAATTGCCGTGCTCCCATTTTTCCTTGAATAGCAAATTGACTAGAAAATAACAATTTAGCTATAGTGCGGTATGTGCGGTCTCGAATCCACCCGCAATAAAAATTAAGGAGTAAACATATCTAACATATCTATAAAAACGTATAAATAGATAGCTATCTACGCACATTTAATAAATACAAGCCCTATTCATTACTATGTCACGCACTTTGTTTGATCCTATTTCTTGGACTCAAAAATCGAGATTTCCTGCTAGATGAAATATCTCTTTGCTGCGAATCTTTTGTTGAAGAATAAAACCCCCATCCATAAGTTAAGTAATAAAAGGATATTAACTATATAACTATATATATAGTTATGATTCTTTCTTGATCTCATCAAA